TTTATTTTTTTTTTATTTATATGAAATTTTATTAAAAATGGTTTTGGTAGTAATTTAAATTATAAATTAATTATATGTATATATATATATATATTAAATATTTAATTTATTAATATATATATATATATAATAAATTATAAAAAAATTAAAATTAATTATATTAATACAATATAATTTTTATGAATATACATTGTTTAATTCTTAATTCTAGGTTTTAATATAAATATTATGAAAAGAAAAAAGAGAAATTATTAAATGTTTAATAATTTATATTAAATATTTTAATATAAAAAAAAAAAAAAAAAAATCTATTTAAAAAAATTTGTATATAAATAAATTTTTTATGGTTTATAAATTTTATTTTAAATTTATTTTACATATAAATTTTAGTATTAATTTTATTTTATTTAAATAATAATTTATTTTTATATGTAGTAATTAATATTAAATTATTTAAGAAATTAAGATTTAGTGATATTTAAATTAATAACAAATTTTGTGCCAGCAGTTGCGGTTATACAAAAATTAAATTAAATTTTGTTGATAATTAATAAATAATTTGTTTATTATAATAAAAATTTTAAATTATTAAGTGAAATTTTAATTTAATAAAATTTTATAGTTGTTTTATGATTTAATAAATTTTATGAAAAACTAGGATTAGATACCCTATTATTAAAATTTAAAATTAAAATATCAAAATAGTAAATAATTATTTATTGAAACTTAAATAATTTGGCGGTATTTTAGTTCATTTAGAGGAATCTGTTTATTAATTGATAATCCACGAATAAATTTACTTAATTTATTATTTTGTATATCGTTGTTAAATAAATATTTTTTAATAAAATTAATATTTAAAAATTATTATTTTAATTTAAATCAGATCAAGATGCAGATTATAATTAAGAATATAATGGATTACAATAAATTTATTTAAATGAATATTAATTTGTAAAAATTAATTGAAAGTGGATTTAAATGTAATTTTATTTAATTTAATAAAATGATTAAAAATTAAAATATGTACATATTGCCCGTCGCTTTCATATAATAAATAAAATTGAAATAAGTCGTAACAAAGTAGAGGTACTGGAAAGTGTTTCTAGAAAGAACAAATTAGAGCTTGAATTTAAAGTATTTCATTTACATTGAAAAGATATTAAAAATTAATTAATTTGAGGGGGAAAATTAATAAATTATAATTTTAATAAAAAAATTTTTAAATAAAAATATTTAATGGGGGTTAAAGTATTTTTATAGAAAAAATTAAATAATTTAAAGTAAATTAGTATTGTTAAAGAATTTTGAAATAATTGAAATATAAAATTATAATAAAGTAATTTTAATTTAATGTATCTTGTGTATCAGAGTTTATTAAAAAATATTTATAAAAAAAAAATTCTCGAATTTAAAAGAGATAATTAATTATTAAAGTTATTGTAGCATAAATATTTTAAATAATTAATTGGAAATGAAATGTTAATCGTTTTTAAATATATCTAGTTTTTTTAGAAAAAATTTTAATTTTATATTAATTTTTTAAAATAATTAATTAATTAATTATTTTAAAAATTAATATTATATTTTAAGGGATAAGCTTTAATTTAAATTTATATAAATATTTTTGATTTAATTTGAATTTTATATAATTTATATTGTTAAAAAATTTTAATTTATTATAAATAATTTCATTTAAAATAAAATTTAATATAATTTTATATATTTATAAAGAAAAATTTTTTAATTAAAAAATAATTATTATAATGATAAAATTAGTATATAAAATTAAAATTAAAAATTAATTTTTTAATAAAATTAATTAAAAGGAATTCGGCAAAAATTTATATTCACTTGTTTATCAAAAACATGTCTTTTTGAAAATAATATAAAGTCTAATCTGCCCACTGATTTTATAAATTGAAGGGCTGCAGTATTTTGACTGTACAAAGGTAGCATAATCATTAGTCATTTAATTGATGACTTGTATGAAAGATTGGATGAAATATAATCTGTCTCTTAATTATATATATATAGAATTTAATTTTTTAATTAAAAAGTTAAAATAAGTTAAAAAGACGAGAAGACCCTATAGAGTTTTATAAATAAGTTAATTAAGGTTATTTATAAAAAAATATTAAAATTAATTTATTTATTTTGTTGGGGTGACAGAAAAATAAATAAAACTTTTTTTATATAAAAACATATATAAATGATTAAGTGATCCATTAATATTGATTAAAAGAAAAAATTACCTTAGGGATAACAGCGTAATTTTTTTTTTTAGTTCATATAAGAAAAAGAGTTTGCGACCTCGATGTTGGATTAAGATAAAATTTAAATGTAGAAGTTTAAAATTTTTGATCTGTTCGATCATTAAAATCTTACATGATCTGAGTTCAAACCGGTGTAAGCCAGGTTGGTTTCTATCTTTTAAAAATTAAAATATTTTAGTACGAAAGGATTAAATATTTAAATTAAATTTATTTTGATGAATTTTAATAATTTTATATTTAAATAATTAAATAAAAAAAATATTTATATATATATATATATATATATATATATATATATATATATATATTATTGTTATTACTATTTTGGCAGAAAAATGTAATGATTTTAGAATTCATTAATATATAATTTAATTATATAGATAGTAAATGTTTATATTTGATATTTATTTAATTATGATTGGTTTATTAATTTTAATTATTGGGGTTTTAATTGGGGTTGCTTATTTAACTTTATTAGAGCGAAAAGTATTAGGATATATTCAAATTCGTAAAGGTCCTAATAAAGTAGGATTTATTGGAGTTTTACAACCTTTTTCAGATGCTATTAAATTATTTACTAAGGAACAAACTTATCCTAATTTTTCTAATTATATTTGTTATTATTTTTCTCCTGTTATTAGATTTATTTTATCTTTAATAATTTGAATGTTAATTCCTTATTATTTTAATTTAATTAGATTTAATTTAGGGGTTTTATTTTTTTTATGTTGTACTAGTTTAGGGGTTTATACTGTAATGGTTGCAGGGTGGTCTTCTAATTCTAATTATGCATTATTAGGGGGGTTACGGGCAGTAGCTCAAACTATTTCTTATGAAGTTAGATTAGCTTTAATTTTAATATCTAGAATTATTATAATTATAGATTTTAATATATTAAATTTTTTTTTTTATCAAGAAATTATATGATTTATTGTTTTAATATTACCTTTAAGAATATGTTGAATTAGTTCTAGATTAGCTGAGACTAATCGTACTCCTTTTGATTTTGCTGAGGGGGAGAGTGAGTTAGTTTCAGGGTTTAATATTGAATATAGAAGAGGTGGATTTGCTTTAATTTTTTTAGCTGAATATTCTAGTATTTTATTTATAAGAATATTATTTGTTTTACTTTATTTAGGGGGGTTTGATTTAAGATTTATATTTTATTTAAAGTTAACATTTATTTCTTTTTTATTTATTTGAGTTCGAGGAACTTTACCTCGATATCGTTATGATAAATTAATATATTTAGCTTGAAAAAGATATTTGCCTATTTCTTTAAATTTTTTATTGTTTTTTTTAGGGCTTAAGATTTTTTTATTATAATTTAATTTTTTTTAGTATAAATTAATAGAAATAAGTTTTCTTTCTTAAGTTTTCAAAACAAATGCTTAATTACAAGCTCATTAATTTTATTTAATTAAATAATAAGTTATCTCAATATTTATTTATAATGGGATTAATAATAAAATAAGAGAAATAAAAAATTGTTAAAAGTTGTCCTGTAATAATATAAGGATCTTCTACAGGTCGCGCTCCAATTCAAGTTAATAAAATAATAATTGTTACTATTGATCAGAAAAAAAATTGATTAATAGGATAAAATTGAATTCCTTGAATTTTTTTATTAAAAGTGAATGGTAAAATAATTAAAATTAAAATAGATATGATTAATGCGATAACTCCTCCTAATTTATTAGGAATTGAACGTAAAATTGCATAAGCAAATAAAAAATATCATTCTGGTTGAATATGTACTGGAGTAACTAGAGGATTAGCTGGAATGAAATTATCAGGATCTCCTAATAAATAAGGATTTGTTAAAGTTAAGATAGTTAATAAAAATAATATAATAATGAATCCAATTAAATCTTTAAATGTAAAAAATGGATGAAAAGGAATTTTATCTAAGTTTCTATTTAATCCTAATGGGTTATTAGATCCTGTTTGATGTAAAAATAATAAATGAATTATTGTTATTATTAAAATAATAAAAGGTAATAAAAAATGAAAAGTATAAAAACGAGTTAAGGTTGCATTATCTACTGCGAATCCCCCTCAAATTCAATTTACTAATAGTGTTCCTAAATAAGGAATAGCTGATAAAAGATTGGTAATAACAGTTGCCCCTCAAAATGATATTTGACCTCAAGGTAACACATATCCTATAAATGCAGTTGCTATTAATAAGAATAAAATAATTACTCCTACTATTCATGTATATTTTAAGTTAAAAGATTCATAATAAATACCACGTCCAATGTGTAAATAAATACAAATAAAAAAAAATGATGCTCCATTTGCATGAAGAGTTCGAATTAATCATCCGTAATTTACATTTCGGCAAATATAATTTACTCTATAAAATGCTATTTCAATATTTGCTGTATAATATATTGTTAAGAATAGTCCTGTTAAAATTTGAACAATTAAACATAAAGCTAATAATGACCCAAAATTTCATCAAGCTGAAATATTAGAAGGTGAAGGTAAATCAATTAATGACCCATTAATAATTTTTAAAATGGGGTGAGTTTTTCGAATTGTTATATATTTATTTATCATTGTTTATTTTATATATTTAATTTAACGATGATCGAATTGGGCCGTAAAAAATATTAGTAATTTTTACTACTGCAATTAAAGTAATAAATAAATAAATTACTAATATTATTATAATTAAAAATGTTTGATTATTATATAGTTTTCTTAAGTTAATTTTATTTTCATTATTAAAAAATAAAATTATTTCATTAAAGTTATTTATATCTGCATTTATGGAGAAATTTATTCATAAAATATTATTTATGTATATATAATAAATTATTATAATTATAATTAATCTGAAATAACAAATTTTTTTTAAATTAATTATAGGTTTAAATATTTCATTTGAAGCAATTCTTGATACATAAATAAATAGAACTAATAATCCTCCTAAAAAAGTTAAAAATAAAATATATGAAAATCAATATGTTTTAATTATTATACCAGATAGTAAACAAGTTAATAATGTTTGAATTAAAATTATTAATCCTATAGATAGTGGGTTATTTAGAGATAATATAAAAAATGAAATTATAATTAATATTAATGAAAAAATTATTTTTAATATTTCAAATCAAAGAATAGTTTAATTAAAATAATAATTTTGGAGATTATTGATAAAGAGATTCTTTTTCTTTGAAGTTTTTAAAGTAAATAACTTAACTTTGGTTTACAAGACCAATATTTTTTTTTAAACTATAAAAACAAATAACAAATGATAATTTTAAATATATGAATTATTTTTATTACAATATTTATTATAGGTAATTTAATTTTTATTTCTAAACATAAACATTTATTAATTGTTTTATTAAGATTAGAATTTATTGTTTTAAGAGTGTTTTTTTTTATATTAATTTATTTAAGATCTATTGATTATGATATATATATATTAATGGTTTTTTTAGTTTTTTCAGTTTGTGAAGGAGCTTTAGGTTTATCTATTTTAGTTTCTATAATTCGAACTCATGGAAATGATTATTTTCAAAGATTTAATTTATTATAAAAATAAAAATTATTAAATTTAATGATAAAATTTTTAATTATATTAATTTTTATAATTCCTTGTTGTTTTATAAAAAGTATATTTTGAATGGTTCAAATAATATTGTTTTTATTAATATTTTTATTTATAAATTTAAGAATAAGATTAAATTTATTTTGTAATATAAGATATATGATGTCTTGTGATATTATGTCTTATGGTTTAATTATGTTAAGAATTTGAATTTCTATTTTAATAATTATAGCTAGAGAAAATTTAAATAAGATGAATTTTTATGTTAATTTTTTTTTATTTAATGTTATTTTTTTGTTGATTATATTATATATAACTTTTAGAACGATAAATATATTTATATTTTATTTGTTTTTTGAGGGGAGATTAATTCCTACATTAATATTAATTATTGGATGGGGGTATCAACCTGAACGAATTCAAGCAGGAATGTATTTATTATTTTATACATTATTTGTTTCACTACCGTTATTAATAGGAATTTTTTATGTTTTTAATGAGATAAATTGTATAATAATTTATTTTTTAAAATTTTTTAATTTAAATATATTTATATTATATTTTTCTATAATTTTAGCTTTTTTAGTTAAAATACCTATATATTTTGTTCATTTATGATTACCTAAAGCTCATGTAGAAGCTCCTGTTTCTGGCTCTATAATTTTAGCTGGTATTATATTAAAATTAGGGGGTTATGGTTTATTACGTTTATTAATTTTTTTACAAGAAATTAATATAAAATTAAATTATATTAGAGTAGTTATTAGATTAATTGGTGGATTTTATATTAGATTAAAATGTTTTTGTCAAGTTGATATTAAATCATTAATTGCTTATTCTTCAGTAGCTCATATAAGAATTGTTATTAGAGGGATTATGGTAATAAATTATTGAGGGTTTATTGGATCATATATTTTAATAATTGGTCATGGTTTATGTTCTTCTGGAATATTTTGTTTAGCTAATATTAGATATGAGCGATTACATAGACGAAGATTATATATTAATAAAGGAATAATGAATTTTATACCTTCAATAAGATTGTGGTGATTTTTATTAATATCTTCAAATATGGCAGCTCCCCCAAGATTAAATCTTATAGGTGAAATTAGTTTAATTAATAGATTAGTAAGATGATCTTGAATTTCTATATTAATATTAATATTAATTTCTTTTTTTAGAGCAGGGTATAGATTGTATTTATATTCATTTGTTCAACATGGTAAGTATTATTCAGGTATTTATAGATATTATACAGGTGTTTCACGGGAATATTTAATATTAATATTACATTGATTACCTTTAAATATTTTAGTTTTAAAGATTGATTATAGAATAATTTGATTTTATTTAAATAATTTAAAGAAAAATATTGATTTGTGGTATCAAAAATATGAAATAAATTCATTTTAAATTATTAATTATATAAAATATTCAATTTGTTTTATTTCTTTTATTTTTTTATTTTTAATAAGAATATTAAATTTTTTTTTTATGATATATTTTATTATAAATAATATAGTTATTTTATTGGAATGAGAAATTATTTCTTTTAGTTCAGTTTCAATTATTATATCTATTTTATTAGATTGAATATCATTATTATTTATAATATTTGTTTTTTTAATTTCTTCTGTTGTTATTTATTATAGAAAAAGATATATAAGATCTGAATTAAATTTAATACGATTTATTATTTTAGTTTTATTATTTGTTTTTTCTATAATATTATTAATTATTAGTCCAAATATTATTAGAATTTTATTGGGGTGGGATGGATTAGGATTAGTATCTTATTGTTTAGTAATTTATTATCAAAATTTAAAATCTTATAATGCTGGTATATTAACTGCTTTAAGAAATCGAATTGGGGATGTTTTTATTTTAATAGTTATTTCTTGGATATTAAATTATGGGAGTTGAAATTATATTTTTTATTTAGAATTTATAAAAAATGATTGAGAGATAAGTATTATTGGGGCTTTAATTATTGTAGCTGCAATAACTAAGAGTGCTCAAATTCCTTTTAGTTCTTGATTACCTGCGGCTATAGCTGCTCCAACTCCTGTTTCTGCTTTAGTTCATTCTTCTACATTAGTAACAGCTGGGGTTTATTTATTAATTCGATTTAATTTGTTATTAATAGATATATTTTTTTTTAAATTATTATTATTATTATCAGGTTTAACAATACTTATAGCTGGGATTTCAGCTAATTATGAGTTTGATTTAAAAAAAATTATTGCTTTATCAACTTTAAGACAATTAGGTCTAATAATAAGAATTTTAAGAATAGGGTTACCTGATTTAGCTTTTTTTCATTTATTAACTCATGCTATATTTAAAGCTTTATTATTTATATGTGCGGGGGTTATTATTCATATAATAAATAATATACAAGATATTCGTTTTATAGGAGGGATTAGATTATATATTCCTTTAACTTCTTTATGTATAAATATTTCTAATATAGCTTTATGTGGTATTCCTTTTTTAGCTGGGTTTTATTCTAAAGATTTAATTTTAGAAATAGTTAGATTTAGAAATTTAAATTTAATAATTTTTTTTTTATATTATCTTTCAACAGGATTAACTATATTTTATAGATTTCGTTTATTAATATATTTAATAGTAAATGATTATAATTTAATAAGAATTTATAATTTATATGATGAAGATTACATTATATTAAAAAGAATATTTGTTTTATTATTTATGAGAATTATTAGAGGGAGATTTTTAAGATGAATAATTTTTTCATATCCTTATATGATTTATTTACCCTTTAATTTAAAGATGATAGTAATTTATGTTAGATTAATTGGTGGTTTAATAGGTTATTTAATTAGAAATATAAAAATTTATTCTGTTAATAAATTTATTATAACTTATAATTTAAGAAATTTTTTAAGAATTATATGATTTATACCTAATTTATCAACTTATGGTTTAAATTATTATTTTTTAAATTTTGGTCAAAATTTATTAAAAAATATTGATTTAGGGTGAAGAGAGTTATATAGAGGATTTGGGATATTTAAAATTTTAAAAAAATATTCTGTATTTTATAATATTTATCAAATTAATAATTTTAAAATTTATTTATTTAGATTTGTTATTTGAATAATAATTATTTTATTTATATTATTATTTAATAGTTAATATTTAAATAGCTTATAATTAAGAGCATAATATTGAAGATATTAAGGAGATAAATTTATCTTTAAATAAATTATATTTATAAAAAAAATATTTTTATTTTTACAATGAAAATGTAATGTTTTAATTTAAACTATATAAATAATAGAAATATTAATGGAATTTAACCACTAAAAATTAAGTTAGCAGCTTAGTTTTAATCTTTATATTTCTTTATTTAATTGGAATTTTTATTCAATTTTATCATTAACAGTGATATACCTCTTTTTGGTTTCAATTAAAATTTATTTTTTAAATAAGGAGTTGATTAACTCTTTCTTTTAAGTCGAAATTAAATGCAATAATTGCTTCTTATTTAAGATAAATTATAATAAAATAATATTTTTTGAATGCAAATCAAATGTTTTATATTTAAACTATAATCCTAAAAAATTTTAATTTGTTCAATTTAATATATTTTGATTTCATTCATGATATAAACCAATTAATAAAATACAAATAAAAAAAAATCTAATTTTTACTCAAAAAATAAAATTTACTAATTTGAATAAGGGAATAATGGGAAAAATAAGAGCAATTTCTACATCAAAAATTAAAAAAATAACGGTAATTAAAAAAAAATGTAGGGAAAATGGAATTCGAGCTGATGATTTAGGGTCAAATCCACATTCAAAGGGGGAGCATTTTTCTCGATCAGAAAAACTTTTTTTAGATAAAATAATAGATAAGAATATTATAATATTTGAGATTAATATAATAATTATAAAGATATTTATTATTAAAATAATTATTTATATTAAAAATTATTAAACTTTTTGATTGGAAGTCAAATATACTAAATATATTATATAAATAATTAGTTTCCCCATCAATAGATTGAGATATAAAGGAATAATCATACTACATCTACAAAATGTCAATATCAAGCTGCTGCCTCAAATCCAAAATGGTGATTTCTAGAAAAATGGTTATTTAGGTGTCGAATTAAACAAATTAATAAAAATAAAGTTCCAATAATTACATGAAGACCATGAAATCCTGTTGCTATAAAAAATGTAGAACCATAAACTCTATCTGCAATAGTAAAAGGGGCTTCAAAATATTCATAAGCTTGTAAAATAGTAAAATAAATTCCTAAAATAATTGTGATAAATAAACCTTGAGTTATTTGAGAATTATTATTTTCTATAATAGCATGGTGGGCTCATGTTACTGATACTCCTGATCTGATTAAAATAATTGTGTTTAATAGGGGAATTTGGAATGGATTAAATGGGATAATACTTGTAGGGGGTCAAATAGCCCCAATTTCAATATTAGGGGCTAATCTACTATGGAAAAAAGCTCAAAAAAATGAAATAAAAAAAAAAATTTCTGATACAATAAATAAAATTATACCTCAGCGAAGTCCTTTTGTAACTAAAATAGTATGTTTACCTTGAAGTGTTCCTTCGCGACAAATATCTCGTCATCATTGATATATTGTTAAAATAATAATTAAATATCCTAAAATTAATAAATTTATATTAAAATTATGGAATCATTTTACTATACCGGTAACAAGAACTATTACTCCAATAGCTCCTGTTAAAGGCCATGGTCTGTAATCTACTAAGTGAAATGGGTGGTTAAAATTTGTTTTCATTAATTTACTTCTCTAGAGTATAACGTTCTTAAAATTGCAATAACATAAGATTGAATTACTGCAACTGCTGATTCTAAAATTAATAATAAAATTTGAATAATAATTAAAATAACAATAAAATAGTTACTTATTCTTGGCCCTGTTCCTCTTAAAAGAGTTATTAATAGATGTCCTGCAATTATATTTGCAGTTAATCGAACAGCTAAAGTTCCAGGTCGAATAATATTTCTAATAGTTTCAATTAATACTATAAAAGGTATTAAAATAGAAGGAGTTCCTTGAGGGATTATGTGAATAAATATATGTTGAGAGTTATTAATTCATCCATAAATTATAAATCTTAATCATAATGGTAATGAAATTGATAGAGATAGGGTTAAATGACTTGTTCTAGTAAAAATATATGGAAATAATCCTAAAAAATTATTAAATAAGATAAAAGAAAATATAGAAATAAAAATAAAAGTAGATCCTTGAAAATAATTATTTTTTAATAATGTTTTAAATTCATTATGAAGTTTTAATAAAATAAAATTTCAAATATAAAAATGTCGATTTGGGATTAATCAAAATGAATATGGGATAAAATAAATTCCTAAAATAGTTCTAATTCAATTAAAAGGGATATTAAATAAATTAGTTGAGGGGTCAAAGATTGAAAATAAATTACTTATCATTTTCAATTTAAATTTTTTAATTTAATATTTAAATTATTATTTTTATTGGTAATTTTTTTATTAAAAATATAATAATTTATAATATTAAAAATTAAGTAAATTAATAAAAAAAAAAAAAAAGAAATTAATCAATTAATTGGTATTATTTGTGGTATAAAAGAATATTACATTAAAGAGTAATAATTTAAATTTGACATATTTATGTTATAAATTTAACTAATTCTTTTTATAAATTGATAAATTTTATTCATTAGAAGTAATTGCTAAATTTACTATAAAATGGTTTAAGAGACCAATACTTGCTTTCAGTCATCTAATGAAGAATAATTATTAATTCAATTAATAAAATTTTTAATTGGGATTCTTTCAATTACAATAGGTATAAATCTATGATTTGCTCCACAAATTTCTGAACATTGTCCATAAAAAATACCTGGACGATTAATAAAAAAATTAGTTTGATTAAGACGTCCTGGGTTAGCATCTACTTTTACACCTAATGAAGGTACAGTTCATGAATGAATAACATCTGTAGCAGTTACTATAATACGAATTTGATTATTTATGGGTAATACAATTCGATTATCTACATCTAATAAACGAAATCCATTATTTGATAATTCATTTGAGGGGGTTATATAAGAATCAAATTCAATATTATGAAAATCTGAGTATTCATAACTTCAATATCATTGATGTCCGATTGATTTTAAAGTAATTAAAGGGTTGTTTAATTCATCTAATAAGTATAATAAACGTAAGGAAGGTAAAGCAATAAAAATTAATGTAATTGCTGGTAAAATAGTTCAAATTAATTCAATTATTTGACCTTCTAATAAAAATCGGTTAATATATTTATTGAATAAAAGTCTTGATATTAAATAACCTACTAAAATTGTAATTATAATAAGAATAACTAAAGTATGATCATGAAAAAAAATAATTTGTTCTATTAAAGGAGAAGCTCCATTTTGTAAATTAAGGTTAGATCATGTTGCAATTTCTAAAAAAAGGATAATCCTTTATAAATGGGGTTTAAATCCATTACATGTAATCTGCCATATTAGAATGAATTTCTTAAAATAGGAAGTTCATTATATGAATGTTCAGCAGGAGGTAAGTTTTGGTATCATTCAATTGAAGATGATAAATTTAATGTAAATAATGCAATTCGGTGATTTACTATTGATTCTCAAATAATAATTAATATAAATATAATAGCTAATAAGGAAATATAAGACCCTAAAGATGAAATAATATTTCATGAAATATAAGAATCAGGATAATCTGAATATCGTCGGGGTATACCAGCTAATCCTAAAAAATGTTGGGGGAAAAAAGTTAAATTTACTCCAATAAATATAACAAAAAATTGAATTTTTAATAAATAAGGATTTAAAGATAATCCTGTGAATAATGGGTATCAATGAATAAATCCCCCTAAAATAGCAAATACTGCTCCTATAGATAATACATAATGAAAATGAGCAACTACATAATATGTGTCGTGTAAAGTAATATCAATAGATGAATTTGATAAAATTACTCCTGTTAATCCTCCTACAGTAAATAAAAATACAAATCCTAATCTTCATAAAATAGAGGGGGAATAATTAATTTGTGTTCCATGGAAAGTAGCTAATCAACTAAAAATTTTAATTCCTGTTGGAACAGCAATAATTATTGTTGCTGAAGTAAAATATGCTCGAGTATCAATATCTATTCCTACTGTAAATATATGATGAGCTCAAACAATAAATCCTAATAATCCAATTGCTAATATAGCATAAATCATTCCTAAACAACCAAATGTTTCTTTTTTTCCTCTTTCTTGTGAAATAATATGAGAAATTATTCCAAATCCAGGTAAAATTAAAATATATACTTCTGGATGTCCAAAAAATCAAAATAAATGTTGATATAAAATAGGATCTCCTCCTCCTGCAGGGTCAAAAAAAGATGTATTTAAATTTCGATCTGTTAAAAGTATAGTAATAGCTCCAGCTAAAACTGGTAAAGATAATAATAATAGGAATGCAGTAATTCCTACAGCTCAAATAAATAAAGGTATTTGATCAAAAGATAAACTATTTAATCGTATATTAATAATTGTAGTAATGAAATTAATAGCTCCTAAAATAGAAGAAATACCAGCTAAATGAAGGGAAAAAATAGCAAGATCTACAGATCTTCCTCCATGTGCAATATTAGATGAAAGTGGGGGGTAAACTGTTCATCCTGTTCCTGCTCCATTTTCTACAATTCTTCTTGAAATTAATAAAGTTAATGAGGGGGGGAGAAGTCAAAAACTTATATTATTTATTCGGGGGAATGCTATATCTGGGGCTCCTAATATTAAAGGTACTAATCAATTACCAAATCCTCCAATTATAATAGGTATTACTATAAAAAAAATTATAATAAAAGCATGTGCTGTAACAATTGTATTATAAATTTGATCATCTCCAATTAAAGATCCTGGGTTTCCTAATTCAGCTCGAATTAATAATCTTAATGAAGTTCCTACTATTCCAGCTCAGATTCCAAAAATAAAATATAATGTTCCAATATCTTTATGATTTGTTGAATAAAGTCATTTTCGCTTTTTAAATAAAATGGCTGAGATTTAAGCGATAAATTGTAAATTTATTAACGAGAAAATTCTCTTTTATTATAATAGGCTTTATATTCATTAATGATATAAAATTGCAAATTTTAAGGAATAGATATTTCTATTAAGGCTTAAAGAATATTTCTTTATAAATAATTTTGAAGATTATTAGTTTATTTTAACTTAAAACCTTAATAAAAAAAAAAAGTTCTAAAAATTATACCTGTTAAAGAAATAAAAGAAAAAGAATTAATTAATAAAAAATAATTATTTTTAATAAAAATTTTAAATCATTTTATTTTTAAATAATTAAATATAAAAGCAGAATAACTAATACGAATATAAAAAAATAATATAATTAATCTTATTACAATAAAAATAAAAGTTAATAAGTATATATTATTATTAATTAAAAAATTAATAATAATTCACTTTGGGAAAAATCCAATAAATGGGGGTAATCCCCCTAATGAAAGAAAATTAATTAATAAGTTAATTTTAATAAAAAAATTTATATTATTAATAAATAATTGGTTAATAAAATATATATTTAAAATATAAAATAAAAAACATATAATTCTGATTATAAATGAATATATAAAAATATAAAAAAATCATAATGTTTCTCTAATTATTAAAGATGATAATATTCATCCTAAATTATTAATAGATGAAAAAGCTATTAGTTTACGTAAAGATGTTTGATTTAGTCCTCCAATAGCCCCAATCATAATATTTATAATAATAATAATAATAATAAAATTTTTATTTAAATAATAAGATAAAATAATTATAGGGGTAATTTTTTGTCAAGTTATTAAAATAAATCTATTAAATCAAGATAATCCTTCAATAATATTAGGAAATCAAAAATGAAAGGGGGCTCTTCCTATTTTTATAATTATTGAAGAATTTATTATAATAGAAATAAAATTATCTATTTCAAAATTTTTTATAAAAATTATTTTAATCAAAATTGTAAATAAAAAATTAATAGAGGCAATAGATTGAGTTAAAAAATATTTTAATGATGCTTCTGTAGATAATAAATTATTAGAATTAGAAATTAGGGGGATAAATCTTAAGAGATTAATTTCTAATCCAATTCAGCATCCAAATCATGAATTAGAAGAAATAGAGATTAAAGTTCTAAAAAATAAAATAAAAAGAAAAAACATTTTATTAGAATTAAATAAAAAAAAAATTTAAAATAAGAAAATTTATTTCTTTTGAGAATTTAAAATTCAAATTATATATTTTAGTGTAAGATGCACAATAGTTTTTGATACTATTAGGTATAGTTTAATTCTATAAAATATAATAAAGGTAAAATAATTACTTAATTTATCCTATCAGAATAATCCTTTAATCAGGCACTTTATTTTTTCTTTTAAAAAAAAGGTATTCCTTTATATTTGGGGTATGAACCCAAAAGCTTAATTTTAGCTTATTTTTAA